CGGTTCAGACGTAGGATACTTATCTAGAAGTTTTCGCAACTCAATCTCAATCATTGATGAGGGAATCATCAAAGATTTGACCTTTTCGAACTCTGTCTGTAACTCACTAAAGGTCTGGGAAACAAAGAAAAGATGTATAAGAACGAGATATCCAGCAACAAGAACAAGGAAAAGGATTGAATAGAGGAATTCCCAAACATTTGGTGATCTCAGATGTGTCGATATCAACGACGACTTATTCTTTTTATTTCGATGAATCATTTCTTTGGACAGAAGATTATGTAACCATTTACTCGAGATCTCACTTCTGAGAAAAAATTGCATCTTCCACAATTTTGTCTGAAGAATTCGCCACGATATACCCATAATATCATGAAAAATGGATACACTGCTACTTAGTATTGACAATAGGTCTGAAAAAGTATCTAAAAATATCGAATTTAGATATTTGTACCCTGTCGAAGTAAAGAAGCTTGGCATATATGTTTGGAATAGATTCCATTTTTTTGAGAGAATTGAAAAAGCACTATCTCGTTGAAAGGTTGTATACATCCGCCCTTTCTGAACCCCAACGCATTTCTTTAGACAAAGACTCTGTTTTTTCCTTTTTTCGGATGGGAAATCTTTCTCAGAACATGGAATGTGAATCAAACCTATATTTGAATTGAAATTGGGACACTCATGAAGGTTCTTTCCTTCTGAATCAGATAGATTCATATCTGAAAGAGGTTGACAATAAGTTCTTTCAAAATTGACAATTTGTCCCTCTGTTAGAGGGTTTCCAGAAGTGTCTACGATCGAATAAATAGCTCTACGAACGAATGGATCGGGTCGACTTAGAAAATGAAAAGATTTGTCCAAGTTATACCTTTCGTCACCACTTTGTGGAAAATCGTTAGGTATGAATATGTTAGATACTTGTGACTCGATTGGTGAAATAGTAGTTCTCCCCCCAAAAACATGTTTTTTTTTACCAACGCACAAAGAAAATCTTTTCTTGCGAAGGAACAAGATATTGAGAAATTGCCCATATAGAAAATATGAATTATTATTACGAGCCTTTTCCACAGAAAAAGGGAATCTTTTGTTACAATAGAAGCAGAAGTGATGCGGATTATTCAAGAATCGAAGTCGATTTGCTTTATAAAAAGAGGATATCAATGAACTTCTGTGAAATGGTTTCCCGGGATTCAGCCAATTGTCTTGATCGTAGAATATCATTGAGAAATAGGAATCTTTGTTATCAAAGGATTTCCTGCGATTAGTTCTAGTATGGAATGAGTCAATCATCCGCTTTGGTATCTTATTGAACAAAAATGGTGATATTGTTCCTCCATTGATCAAGAATTTCGAAGTACCATCATCAGCCAGTAAGAAGGGGTTCAATTTTTTCAAATGAACAATTTGAAAACCTATCGATTCTAACAACTGATTGCAGAGTTTATCATTCGGACCTTTCAATTCATAGATGTTGATTTCGGACCTATGAATGGGGGTATTCCCAAAACTTACACAGGAAAAAGGAAAAGAAAGTGAATTAGACAAAAAGAAAAGCAACTTGGCCAAAAAACGAAGTGACTTGCCCAAAAAACGAAGTGACTGGGAGAAAAGGAAAAAGAAACGAAGTGACCTGGACCACTTGGGCAAAAAGAAAGTAAGCAACTTATACACATCTTTTTCGAATTTCTTGCAAACCTCAGAATAATTCATCAAAAATTGATTAATACGAATACGTGTATAAATACGTAATTGATCAAACATTACTTGAAAACGGCTCTTTTGCACTTGAAAATGCACTTGAAAACAGCTTTTCTGCTCAGAAAGGAAATGTTCCAAATGTTCCTGGCAATTCTTGCTCCCATTGGACCATTTGTATATATATGCATAATCTTGTTTGATCATATATTTCATTAGAGTTCTATGACTGAGAGTATCCTTTCCTTTTTGATCCCTTTGAATTCCATATTCGAAGTTGCGATCGGATCTATTCATTAAAAAGAATCGATTCAATACACTTCTTATGTACCTATTATATTGGATTTGAATCAGATTTCGGATCAATCTATATTGATTGACTGCTTCCATTATGTTATTGCTAGCAAATACCACCATTTTTTGCTTTAGATCTCCCAAACCATTCCCGCAGGAGATCCAGACCCGTTTTTGTCTGATCCTTCGAAAAAAATATTCATTCTCCTCATAACGAAAAAGAACAGGAGACAGAACCAATAAAGATTTCTTTTTCGATTCAGCCCTGGTGTTGAATACCTCATTCAAGAATTTTTTTTGATCCAATCCGTACGAATCAATAGAAAAAGAAAATCCCTTATGATACACCAGATCCGGCTCGGTTATTGATAGAGTAAATAGATCTGCCATTTCTTGCAATCTCTCTTCTGATTCAAAATCATGGTGTAACGCGTATCCTCCCCTGTTCCGTTCATGGAATCGGTGAAAGAAATCAAAAAATGGATTTTTGTTAAAGAATGAAATCTTATTGGAACTGTCCAGATCCGGGTCATCCTTCGGAACCATATCACATCCCGGATCTAATGAAATAGAATGAATTGAGATAGTATTTTGTAAATACGTAATGATTTTGAATAAATGAATCATTTCTTTATTTTCTGATCGCCGGACAAAAGAAAGATGTTTCTTCAACAATTTCTGCTCTCTAGTGGACCTCTCAGTAGGATTCGAACCCAGATGAAGTTCTGACCATCTATCAGAGAAAAAAGAACGAACGGATCTTGTAGCATTCCCAAGAAATTCTTCCATTTCTTCCGGAAACAGATGATTAATCATCGGTTTCTCGCGTTCCGTGAATAGCTGGGACATTGAGGAATATCCAGAAAGGTTTTTCGGGAATCGGTCTGATTCTATCTCTTTTCGTTCCGTTTGAAGAAAGGAAGGATCCCAGGGAATCGATCTTTCTTCTAGTTGTTGAATCTCTCTTTGATTGATCAATGTGCGATATTCCGAATCCTCATTACTAATGGAATCCAAATGATTGGAATCCAAATGATCTCTGGATTGATCAGAGGATCCTTTCAGTTGGCTAGAATCCGTTACTTGAACGAAACTAGACCTTGTGGAATCATATTGAATATTTGACCATACATTCCGTACCTTGCTAAAAAACCGATCCTTCTTTCCCAACCACACATTGCCTAACCAAAAATACGATTCGGGCGGATTATTCCCCCAACTAGGGAATAAAAGGAAGAGATCTTGGCGGAATTTCCACATATGAAATTGAGTACAATTTTGCAACGAGATAGCCCCCTTGTTTCTCGAGAAGAGATGGGAAACATGCTCATGTTGTTTGAAGAAAATCCCCGCTTCAATTGGTCTTTTTTCACGAAAAGCAGACATAAGATAAGAAATCCAGTCTTTCGCTAATCTTTCCAATAAAATAGGATCAGCCAATTTCCAATCATGGTCCTTGTGGGTCGAATCATCATCCATATAATATACAAAAAGAAACTCCAGAGATTTGCTATCTTTCTCTTTGAATAAGATCTCAATTTCGGCGACGGTTTCATTAGATATCTTACAACTAGAATTCCTCTTTGTTATTGAGAGAACCCCAGTACTCTCTTTCCGATTCAGGAAAGAACTCTCAGAGATCTTTTTTCCTTTTGGAAGATACAGGAGCGAAACAATCAACCTATTGATATTGGAAGACCCAACAGCTTCTTCCAATCGATCATTTCTGGGTCCAGTGGAATTCATAGGTATAGGAAGAAACCCTGTCAAATATAGGTTTTTTCTTTCGACCATATTTCGATTGTTAATACGATATATAAGTACCGCTACTACAAAGAGTATTACTCCCCTGATCGTGAAAGATCGATTGCTTGTTGAACCCTGGAAATTGCGTGAAAGTAGAATACTAAAAATTCGTGGGTCAAAGAGTTTTAGAAAACGTTCTTGGTGGAAAAAAATGTGAATAAAGGATCCCACTGAATTGAATTGGGTCCACGAATCTAAGAAATAGTGAGAATTCTTTATCTCTCTCATTATCTCTCTCAATTCGAAAATACAGAACTTGATTTGTATTTTTTGCATTAGGTTCACCCCCGAGATTTCATCTCATTTTGATTTTGATTCTTCTTTTATGTTATTTTAATTTATTTTATGTTATTTTAATTTGACTTATTTTATGTTATTTTAATTTAAATGATTTTATGTTATTTTAAATTAAATGATTTTATGTTATTTTAATTTGACTTATTTTTTATATTGGATTGGCACCGTGGACAAGGGTCCCTGTTAAGCATCCATGGCTGAGTGGTGAAAGCGCCCAACTCATAATTGGCGAAGTCGTAGGTTCAATTCCTACTGGATGCACGCAATCAGGACCTTGGAATCTCATCCATACATAACGAATTGATGTCACATAACACAATTCAGATCCATATCATAACATATCTATCTATATTTTTTTTTCATATATGATAGATATATATGTATCATAGATATATATGAACTATATGAACAGTAAGAACTAGCATTCTTATTGAGACTTGAACTCAGAAGGAAGAAAATAAATTTATGGATGGAATCAAATATGCAGTATTGACAGACAAAAGTATTCGGTTATTGGGGAAAAATAAATATACTTTTAATATCGAATCAAGAGCAACTAAGATAGGAATAAAGCTTTCGATCGAACTCTTTTTTGGTGTCAAGGTAAAGGATGTGAATAGCCATCGCCTTCCCGCAAAGAGTAGAAGAATGGGACAGACAATGAGACGTGTAATCATTACGCTTCAACCGGGTTATTCTATTCAACCTCTTAAAAAGATAAAGAACTTCAATCAAAATACTTAATAGCATGGTGATACAATTATACAAAACTTATACCCCGAGTACACGCAATGGAACCGTAAATGGTCAAGTGAAATCCACTCGAGGAAAGAATTTGATCTATGGACAGCATCGTTGTGGTAAAGGTCGTAATGCCAGAGGAATCATTACCGCAAGGCATAGAGGGGGAGGTCATAAGCGTCTATACCGTAAAATAGATTTTCGACGGAATGAAAAAGACATATATGGTCGAATCGTAACCATAGAATACGACCCTAATCGAAATGCATACATTTGTCTCATACACTATGGGAATGGTGAGAAGAGATATATTTTACATCCCAGGGGGGCTATAATTGGAGATAGCATTGTTTCTGGTACAGAGGTTTCTATAAAAATCGGAAATGCCCTACCTTTGACCGAAATGCCCTTAGGCACGGCTATACATAACATAGAAATCACACTTGGAAAGGGTGGACAATTAGCTAGAGCAGCGGGTGCTGTCGCGAAACTGATTGCAAAAGAGGGAAAATCAGCCACAATAAAATTACCTTCTGGGGAGGTCCGTTTGATATCCAAAAACTGCTCAGCAACAGTCGGACAAGTGGGGAATGTTGGGGTGAACCAGAAAAGTTTGGGTAGAGCCGGAGCTAAACGTTGGCTAGGTAAGCGTCCTGTAGTAAGAGGAGTAGTTATGAACCCTGTAGACCATCCCCATGGAGGTGGTGAAGGGAGAGCTCCAATTGGTAGAAAAAAACCCACAACCCCTTGGGGTTATCCTGCACTTGGAAGAAAAAGTAGAAAAAGAAATAAATATAGTGAGAAGTTCATTCTTCGTCACCGTAGTAAGTAGTAAAGAAAATCGAATTGATTTCTTCAAAAAAATATATAGGAGTCAGCTGTGGCACGTTCACTAAAAAAAAATCCCTTTGTAGCGAATCATTTATTAAAAAAAATTGATAAGCTTAACAGAAAAGCAGAAAAAGAAATAATAAGAACTTGGTCCCGGGGATCCACCATTATACCGACAATGATTGGTCATACTATTGCCATCCATAATGGAAAAGAGCATCTGCCTATTTATATAACGGATCATATGGTAGGACACAAATTGGGAGAATTTGCATCTACTTTCAATTTCCGAGGACACACAAAAAGTGATAATAGATCTCGTCGTCGGTAATGTTAATACTAAAATACTAAAAAAAGATCTAGATGCTTATGATTCATTAGTAGGAGGCAAACTTTATGTACCAGGTGCTAAAGAAGAAAAAACCAGAAGTATACGCTTTAGGTCAACATATATCTATGTCGGCTGACAAAGCACGAAGAGTCATTGACCAAATTCGTGGGCGTTCCTATGAGGAAACACTTATGATATTAGAACTAATGCCCTATCGAGCAGGTTATCCCATTTTTAAATTGGTTTATTCTGCAGCAGCAAACGCTAGTTACACTATGGCTTCCAATGAAGCCAATTTAGTTATTAGTAAAGCTGAAGTGAATGAGGGGACTACCGTAAAGAAATTCAAACCTCGAGCTCGCGGACGTAGTTATCCGATAAAAAGGACCACCTGCCATATAACTATTGTACTGAAAGATATATCTTTAGACGATTCTGAATCGATAGAGCTCAATTTGTTAAAAAAACCGAGATGGAAAAAAAATTCTACAGCTATGGCATATTATGATCTCCATAATAGAGGGGGTTTATGGGACAAAAAATAAATCCACTTGGTTTCAGACTTGGTACAACCCAAGGTCATCATTCCCTTTGGTTTTCACAACCAAAAAATTATTCTGAAAGTCTACAAGAAGATCAAAAAATAAGAAATTTTATCAAGAATTATGTACAAAAGAATATGATAACATCCTCTGGCGTCACGGGAATTGCACGTATAGATATTCAAAAAGGAATCGATCTGATCAAAGTCATAATTTTTATGGGATTTCCAAAATTATTAATAGAAAATAGACCGCGAGCAACCGAAGAATTACAAATGACTCTACAAAAAGAATTGAATTGTGTAAACCGAAAACTTAACATTGCTATCACAAGAATTGCAAAACCTTACGGAAACCCTAAGATTCTTGCCGAATTTATAGCCGGACAATTAAAGAATAGAGTTTCATTTCGAAAAGCAATGAAAAAAGCTATTGAATTAGCTGAAAAAGCAGATACAAAAGGCATTCAAGTACAAATTGCAGGGCGCATTGACGGAAAGGAAATTGCACGTGTCGAATGGATCAGAGAAGGGAGGGTTCCCCGACAAACTATTCGAGCTAAAATTGATTATTGTTCTTATCCAGTTCGAACTATCTATGGGGTATTAGGCATAAAAATTTGGATATTTCTGGACGAGGCCTAATAAACCTTTATTACTTATTTTTCCCTTCGATACCAGTAATTGAACAAAAGCAGAGAACCTCGGTCATTCTTTTTCTGGTCAATCAAAGGGAGCAATTCTAATTTCTAATACTGAATTCTATAGGGTTGAATAAAAATTCGATTGACCATTTGATATCATTGCTATGCTTAGTGTGTGACTCGTTGATTTTTTAGGGTTAGGATTAAACCAAACCCATAGTATGAACTAATAACTAGAGAAGAACTAATAACCAACTCATCAACTTCGCATTATCTGGATCTAAAGAACCAGTCACGATATGATATATAGTATAGGTCATATCTTTGTAGCAACTGCTATTTTTTTTTTTCATAAACAAAAAAGATTCTAAGTTGCAAAGCAAAATAGAAGAGAAAAAAGATGTGGATAAATGGAAGGAGGAGAGAAAGAGAGAAAAAGAATCTCAATGATTTAAAATTCCAATATGTAAGGTCTATCATAAAAGGCAGTGTAATAAAGCATGAATACTGATTTATCCATACCCTAATTAATGAAATTAATCAATTAATAGAATAATACAAGAAAAAATCAAGAGCTTCGAGCCAATAAAGACTGAGAAGAATGGCTCAAGACTTTATTTGATTATTCTTACGAGCTCCATTGTCAAATTCGGACCTAACCATTAAGTAAGAAGCGATGGGAACGACGGAACCTGTGAATGAAAAAGATTCCATTGAAAAAAATATTAAAGATTCACTGGTCGGGATGGCGGAATGAGCCGGAGATCTATTTATCTATTCTGAGATCTGAGACGTCACGAGCTAGCCCTACAACTGAAATAGAAATTGAAAGAGTAAATATTCGCCCGCGAAAACTTTCTTTTTTTATTGCAAAAGCAATAGGATAAAAGACAGAATAAGGATTAGTTACAATAATAATAATACAATATTAGTAAAACTAATATGAAAATGTTGAATTATCTATTCAAACAAGATATATAAATGACTAACGATTCTTCGTATTCCTCAAAAAATACATATATATCTTAACTTCATTTTTTGAATATTATATCTTAATTAACTGAAATGAACTTCATTATTAAAAATCCAAATTTTGAAATCCTTTATTCGTGATTCGCGAGGAGCTGGATGAGAAGAAACTCTCACGTCCGGTTCTGTAGTAGAGATGGAATTGAGAAACAACCATCAACTATAACCCCAAAAGAACCAGATTCCGTAAACAACATAGAGGAAGAATGAAGGGGATATCTTCTGGAGGTAATCATATTTGTTTCGGTAAATATGCTCTTCAAGCACTTGAACCTGCTTGGATCACATCTAGACAAATAGAAGCAGGTCGACGAGCAATGACACGAAATGCACGTCGTGGGGGAAAGATATGGGTACGCATATTTCCAGATAAACCAGTTACTGTACGACCCGCGGAAACACGTATGGGTTCGGGAAAAGGATCCCCTGAATATTGGGTAGCTGTTGTGAAACCCGGTCGAATACTTTATGAAATGGGTGGAGTAACAAAAAAGATTGCCAGAAGAGCTATTTCAATAGCAGCATCCAAAATGCCTATACGAACTCAATTCATTAGTTCGGAGATAGAAGAAAAATCTAAAACCACCCGAAAGGAATCTTAGGAATGAAACAAAAACACAGGTTTCTTTTTCTGTTTGTGGACAAAAAATATTTCTTTTTTTCTTCGCCCTTTGCATTGTAAAAAACAGAGTAAAAAAAATGATATGATTCAACCTCAGACCCATTTAAATGTAGCGGATAACAGCGGGGCTCGAGAATTGATGTGTATTCGAATCATAGGAGCTAGCAATCGTCGATATGCTCATATTGGTGACATTATTGTTGCTGTTATCAAAGAAGCAGTACCTAATATGCCTCTAGAAAGATCCGAAGTAGTCAGAGCGGTAATTGTGCGTACCTGTAAAGAACTCAAACGTGACAACGGAATGATAATACGATATGATGACAATGCCGCAGTTGTTATTGATAAAGAAGGAAATCCAAAAGGAACTAGAATTTTTGGTGCAATCGCCCGAGAGTTGAGACAATTCAATTTTACTAAAATAGTTTCATTAGCTCCCGAAGTATTATAAAAGGAAATCGTGATATGTTTCTAGTGGAGTATTTGAAAGAAAGGTCTTATAAAAGGAAATCGTGATATGTTTCTAGTGGAGTATTTGAAAGAAATAGATTCAAAATTGAGTAGAATGTGTCTCACGCATATATCTTTCTTGAAAAATAGAATTCATAGACAAATAAGTAAAAAAACACGTTGATAGTATCCAATTTTTTTTGCCGCAATAATTATAGTTCATCATGGGTAGGGACACTATTGCTGAGATAATCACTTCTATACGAAATGCTGATATGGATCGAAAAAGAGTGGTTCGAATAGCATCCACCAATATTACCGAAAATATTGTAAGAATACTTTTACGAGAAGGTTTTATTGAAAACGTGAGAAACCATCGAGAAAAAAACAAAAATTTTTTTGTTTTAACCCTGCGACATAGAAGGAATAGGAAAAGACCCTATAGAAATATTTTCAATTTAAAACGGATCAGTCGACCCGGTTTACGAATCTATTCTAACTATCAACGAATCCCTAAAATTTTAGGTGGGATGGGAGTTGTAATTCTTTCTACTTCGCGAGGTATAATGACAGACCGAGAGGCTCGACTAGAAGGAATCGGGGGAGAAATTTTGTGTTATATATGGTAATATTTTGATATTTTGAATTGAATATAAAAATTGGATCCAAAACTTCTTATTTGTAAAATTTGGGAAAGGAAAAAATGGGGGAGTTATTGAATATCGTTCTACCTCCATTAGTTGATACTTCAAGATCACTTACAGTACCTGGGATGAAAGAACAAAAATGAATTCCTAAGGGTTTCATTAATGAATCGCTTCCAAATAGTATGTTCCGGGTTTATTTATAGAATGAAGATCTGATTCTAAGTTCTGTTTCGGAAAAGATCCGACGTAGGTTTATATGGAGACCGCCAAAAAGTCAAATTTGAAGTAAGTCCTTATGATTCAACCAGAGAGCGTATAATTTATCAACTTCGCAAGGCAACAAAGATTCGAAGGATTCGTTTTTCAACTTTAACAAACATGTCTTTCACAGAAATACAATTCGAGATGCAAAATAGCAAGAAACTTTTTTGAAAAAAGTAGATTTCAAATGAAGGTAAGGAATGGGAAATATGAAAATAAGAGCTTCTGTTCGTAAAATTTGTGAAAAATGTCGACTAATCCGTAGAAGAGGACGAATTATAGTAATTTGTTCCAACCCGCGACATAAACAACGACAAGGATAATCAGACTTGCCAACTGAACCAATGTAAAAATAAAGAATCGTGAAATGGATATATCCATATATCGCTAACTCATATTTACGAAATGTAAAATATGGCAAAAGCTATACCGAGAAGAAGTTCGCGTAGGAATGGACGTATTGGTTCACGTAAGAGTGCACGTAGAATACCAAAGGGAGTTATTCATGTTCAAGCTAGTTTCAATAATACCATTGTCACTGTTACAGATGTACGGGGTCGGGTAGTTTCTTGGTCCTCCGCCGGTACTTCTGGATTCAAGGGAACGAGAAGAGGGACACCTTTTGCTGCTGAAACCGCGGCATCAAATGCTATCCGTACAGTAGTTGATCGGGGTATGCTACGAGCAGAAGTCATGATAAAGGGTCCCGGTCTCGGAAGAGACGCAGCATTACGAGCTATTCTTCAAAGTGGTATACTATTAACTTTCGTACGGGATGTAACCCCTATGCCACACAATGGCTGTAGACCTCCGAAAAAAAGACGTGTGTAGAAATGAACATTGAAAAAATCTCAAGAGAAAGAGAAATAAAATCAAGAATTCGCAAATCTAATCAAATAATATTGCTATGATTCGAGAGAAAGTCACAGTATCTACTCGGACACTACAGTGGAAATGTGTTGAATCAAGAACAGACAGTAAACGCCTTTATTATGGCCGCTTTATTCTGTCTCCACTTATGAAAGGTCAAGCCGACACAATAGGCATTGCGATGCGAAGAGCTTTGCTTGGGGAAATAGAAGGAACATGTATCACACGTGTAAAATCTGAGAAAGCCCCGCATGAATATTCTACCATAGCGGGTATTCAAGAATCGGTACATGAGATTTTAATGAATTTGAAAGAAATTGTATTGAGAAGTAATCTATATGGAACTTGTGACGCGTCTATTTGTGTCAAGGGTCCTGGATGTGTAACTGCTGAAGATATCATCTTACCCCCTTCTGTGGAAATCGTTGATAACACACAACATATAGCTTGGTTGACGGAACCAATTGATTTTTGTATTGGATTACAAATCGAGAGAAATCGCGGATATATTCTAAAAACGCACCATAACTTTGAAGATGGAAGTTATCCTATAGATGCTGTATTCATGCCGGTTCGAAATGCGAATCATAGTATTCATTCTTATGGGAATGGGAATGAAAAACAAGAGATACTTTTTCTAGAAATATGGACAAACGGAAGTTTAACCCCGAAAGAAGCACTTCATGAAGCCTCCCGCAATTTGATTGATTTATTTATTCCCTTTTTACATATGGAGGAAGAAAACTTACATTTAGAGGATGGTGAACACACGATTCCTTTATCCCCCCTTACCTTTCATGATAAAGTGGCTAAACTCAGAAAAAACAAAAAAAAACTAGCATTGAAATCAATTTTTATTGACCAATTAGAATTCCCTCCCAAGATCTATAATTGCCTCAAAAAGTCCAATATCTCTACATTATTGGACCTTTTGAATAAAAGTCAAGAAGATCTTATGAAAATAGAGCATTTTCACATAGAAGATGTAAAACAGATATTGGGCATTCTAGAAAAACATTTCGCAATTGATTTACCAAAAAATCAATTTTAAGTCTTCGTTTTCATTTTTTTAATGAAATTCAAAGAAACTATCAAATATTTTTTCGCTAATACATATACATATAGAATATTCGAACTCAATTCAGAATTCAATTAACTAGATGTATCTAGGGAGAATTCACTTTGAAGAGACTATTCCCTAGATACACAATTTCACAATTCAATCAATTTTAAAAAAGACCTAAAGTTAGAGATTGATCAATAGGTAATGTTGCACCAATGCCCAACCAAAGGGCAACGGCGGTACCAATCAAAAAGACAGTCGTCGCTACTGGACGACGAAATGGATTTTGGAATTTATTAACATTCTCTAAAAAAGGTACTGTTAATAATCCCGCAGGTACTGAAACCATTAAAAGAACGCCCAACAGTTTGTTAGGCA